GTATTATTGCAGGTCAATCGATTGGAGAACCGGGTACTCAATTAACATTAAGAACTTTTCATACCGGAGGAGTATTCACGGGGGGTACTGCAGAACATGTGCGAGCCCCATCTAATGGAAAAATAAAATTCAATGAGGACTTGGTTCATCCGACACGTACACGTCATGGGCATCCCGCCTTTCTATGTTCTATAGACTTGTATGTAACTATTGAGAGTGGAGATATTCTACATAATGTGAATATTCCACCCAAAAGTTTGCTTTTAGTTCAAAACGATCAATATGTAGAATCAGAACAAGTAATTGCTGAGATTCGCGCAGGAATATCCACTTTGAATTTTAAAGAGAAGGTTCGAAAACATATTTATTCTGATTCAGACGGAGAAATGCACTGGAGTACCGATGTCTATCACGCACCCGAATTTACATATGGTAATGTTCATCTATTACCAAAAACAAGTCATTTATGGATATTATTAGGAGGGCCGTGCAGGTCCAGTCTAGTCTACCTTTCGATCCACAAGGATCAGGATCAAATGAATGCGCATTCTCTTTCTGGCAAGCGAAGATATACTTCTAACCTCTCAGTAACCGATGATCAGGCGAGTCAGAAATTGTTTAGTTCGGATTTTTATGGTCAAAAAGACGACAGGATTCCTGATTATTCAGACCTTAATCGAATAATAGGTACTGGTCAGTATAATCTCGTATATTCGCCTATTCTCCACGAGAATTCTGATTTATTGTCAAAAAGGCGAAGAAATAAATTCATCATTCCCCTACACTCGATTCAAGAACTCGAGAATGAACTAATGCCCTGTTCAGGTATCTCGATTGAAATCCCCGTAAATGGTATTTTACGTCGAAATAGTATTCTTGCTTATTTCGATGATTCTCGATACAGAAGAAAGAGTTCGGGCATTATTAAATATGGGACTATAGAAACGCATTCAGTCATCAAAAAAGAGGATTTGATTGAGTATCGAGGAGTCAAGGAATTTAGGCCAAAATACCAAATGAAAGTAGATCGATTTTTTTTCATTCCTGAAGAGGTGCATATCTTGCCCGGATCTTCTTCCATAATGGTACGGAACAATAGTATCGTTGGGGTCGATACACAAATCACCTTAAATCTAAGAAGCCGAGTCGGTGGGTTGGTCCGGGTGGAGAGAAAAAAAAAACGAATTGAACTGAAAATCTTTTCTGGAGATATCCATTTTCCTGGAGAGACGGATAAGATATCCAGACATACCGGCGTTTTGATACCACCAGGAACAGGAAAAATAAATTCCAAGGAATACAAAAAAGTGAAAAATTGGATCTATGTCCAACGAATTACACCTAGTAAGAAAAGGTTTTTTGTTTTAGTTCGACCTGTCGTCACATATGAAATAACGGACGGTATAAATTTAGCAACCCTTTTTCCACCGGATCCATTGCAGGAAAGGGATAATATGCAACTTCGAATTGTCAATTATATCCTTTATGGAAATGGCAAACCGATTCGAGGAATTTCTGACACAAGTATTCAATTAGTTCGGACTTGTTTAGTATTGAATTGTAACCAAGACAAAAAAAGTTCTTCTTGCGAAGAAGCCCGTGCTTCTTTTGTTGAAATAAGGACAAATGGTTTGATTCGACATTTCCTAAGAATCAACTTAGTGAAATCCCCTATTTCGTATATTGGAAAAAGGAATGATCCGTCGGGGTCAGGATTGCTCTCTGATAATGGATCAGATTGTACCAATATCAACCCCTTTTCTGCCATTTATTCCTATTCCAAGGCAAAAATTCAACAATCTCTTAACCAACCTCAAGGAACTATTCATACGTTGTTGAATAGAAATAAGGAATGTCAGTCGTTGATAATTTTGTCAGCAGCCAATTGTTCTCGAATGGGGTCATTCAAGGATGTAAAATATCACAGTGTGATAAAAGAATCAATTAAAAAGGATCCCCTAATTCCAATTAGGAATTCATTGGGCCCTTTAGGAACATGCCTTCCAATTGAGAATTTTTATTCATCTTACCATTTAATAACTCATAATCAGATCTTAGTAACTAAATATTTGCAACTTGACAATTTAAAACAGACTTTTCAAGTGATTAAATTTAAATATTATTTAATGGATGAAAATGGAAAAATTTTTAATCCCGATCCATGCCGTAACATTATTTTAAATCCATTCAATTTGAATTGGTCTTTTCTCCATCACAATTATTGTGCAGAGACATCTAAAATAATTAGTCTTGGACAGTTTATTTGTGAAAATGTATGTATAGCCAAAAATGGACCGCCCCTCAAATCGGGTCAAGTTATACTTGTTCAAGTTGACTCGATAGTGATACGAACAGCTAAGCCTTATTTGGCCACCCCCGGAGCAACTGTTCATGGCCATTATGGTGAAACCCTTTACGAAGGAGATACATTAGTTACATTTATATATGAAAAATCGAGATCTGGTGATATAACACAGGGTCTTCCAAAAGTAGAACAGGT